TTCTATATTTTTATATTTTATATATTTTGAAATATCCTCAAAATTTTTCTATAATACTCTAAACCTTAGTATTTTTTTACTATCTCATCAAAAATCGAAATTTTTTTAAGTTTATTGAAGAAGTTCTATTTACTCAACAAACCCCCTATCTTTTGTTTGCCCACCAATATATATATATATATATTATGTACTATATCGGAAAAAGGTTCTTCTTTTTCTGGCAAAATTAAAAACTTAGACTAGGAATCTTTGACAAACGGGATCAAGAAGCTTTTTTCTTTCGACACAAGAAAAGGAATTTGTCATACCTCTTTCTTGTGTCGAAGACTAGGAAGACGAATAATCGTCCCTATCATTTTTTGTTTCACGCATTTATCCGTTCTATTCCCCACTTACTTATGTCTAGTCTAGTATCTAGTCGAATTTCATTTGATTCGAATAGAAAACATTATTGATATTGATGAATTTTATGACATGGAAATGTGATATATAGGAACATAACTATACCACCCCAATTTGGATTACAAAAAGAAAGTCAAACTTTTTTCTTCACAATCTACATACTATAACTAGGAATTCGGTACAAGGAATTCCCGACATCTAGTAGAAAACGAGTATAAAAAACTTTTCATAATGCAATTTTTTTATCATAGAGAACCGTCACAAATTTTTTGTTCTTTTTACGTTATGAACTCAATGTCGATAAATCCGCGAGTCTAGAAATTCATTTCTGACAATTGAACCTTCTCGAACTGTTTCTTTTTAAGAACCAAAAAGATTTGCGCCAAAATAACAGATGCCAAGAAGAACAAAAGGCCTTGGACACGTAAGGGGTCTTGAAGTACTATTTCTGCGTCTCCCTGACCAAATCCACCCACATTAGGATTACTCGTCAACGGTTGATCCAATTTGATAGATTCGCCTTCTGAAACAAGAAGTTCTGGCCCTGGAGGAATAATATCAACCACTTGACGTCCATCCGATGCATCCGCTATGGTTATTTCATAACCCCCTTTTTCTTTTCGTATTATTTTACCTACTATACCTGCTGCTGTAGCATTATAAACTGTATTGTTACTTTTGCTCCCGTCGGGATAAATCTGACCCCTTCCCCTGTTTCCGCCTACGTATAGAGGATATTTTAAGAAGTGAATCTCTTTCTTAGTAGCGGGGTCGGGGGAAAGGATAGGAAAAGTGATTTCACTATATTTCTGACCAGGAACGGGTCCTATCACAAGAATATTTTGTTGGTTGGGGCGATAGCTCTGAAAAGACAGATTGCCTATCTTTTCTTTCATCTCGGGGGAAATCCGATCGGCAGGAGCTAATGCAAAACCCTCCGGTAAAATAAGAACAGCCCCCACATTCAAAGCGCCCTTTTTACCATTAGCAAGAACTTGTTTTAGTTGCATATCATAAGGGATTCGAACAACTGCTTCAAATACAGTATCTGGAAGTACTGCCTGGGGAACTTCAATATCCACGGGCTTATTAGCTAAATGGCAATTGGCACATACAATACGCCCAGTCGCTTCTCGTGGATTTTCATAACCCTGCTGTGCAAAAATGGGATATGCACTTGAAATGGATGGCCAAGTTATGATATATATCATGAGCGATACGGAAATGGATCGAGTAATTTGTTCTTTTATCCAATAAAAAGTCTTTATAGTTTGCATGGTCCAACCATTGATCCCGAAACTGTCTACAATAAATTTGGTAGGTCGCTAATCTAGTTCCCTATCCGCGATTCTGCTATTTACTGGAAGAATTTTACTGGAATAGAATAAATAATATAGTAAAAAAAATATATAGAATAAATCTTTGGGATGGGTAGAAAAAGAGAGAATCCGTATTATTTTACCTGCTTTGCTTATGTACAACTACAAATTAAGAAACATTCTAATTGAACTAAGTAGGTCCTTTTTTAATCATTCATTGAATGATAAATCACTACAAGTGACGGAGAAACACGATTTAAATAACGAAAAATAAAAAATTTAAATATAGTATCTAGAATTACTGGAAAAGTAGAAACAAGACCAGATATAATTTGATCATTATGAACAAAGCCAAAATCTTTGTAGACAACGCCAATCATTAGGTCCCAACCGTGGGGCGAATGGAATCCGATACATAAATCGGTTAATAAAAGAATCGAAAAAGCTTTTATTGTGTCACTTAAGTTATATAGGAATTCCTGAGCCCAAGAGTTAAGAATAACAAGTTCTTCATTACCCCAAAAAGAAAAACCACTTAGAATAACGAAACATATTATATTTGTCGAGATGTGCAAAATCGTATGGATACGATCCTCGTTGTGTATCTTGATTAATTGGAGCGTTTCTTTGTGGATTCCTATACGAAGGTTTTGTAGATGTGTTTCCGAGTATTCCTTGATCATTTCCTCCAAGAGAAGGATTTCCTCTAATTCTATTAATTTTTCTAGAATACTCTTTTCTTGACTTTCAGTCAAAAAAATTTCAGATTTCCTAGTATTCCACCAATAAGTAACCCAAGATTCCAGACTTTTAGTAAATGACAGAGAAATACACCAGGGCAAACATACTATAGATGCAAGATATAAAAGAGGAGTGAATGCTTTATTTTTTTTTTTTGCCATTTTTGCCATTTTTGCATCTCGTCTAGTAATTTTTAATGAACCGCTACCATTCGTTGACTTTACGCGATCCAATAGTTCTCTCAAGCATGAGTTCTATTCCAAAGTATGGAACCTATGAATCTATTCACTGTGTTTTTTATTTGTGATTTTGCAGTTAGTCTTTGAATGTAGAAAGAATACAATACAGAAATAGATTAAGAATCCACTTCGAATTAAAATAATAAACAAAAAAGACTGTTTCCGGATATCGCAATTGGTCAAATTCAAAGCAATTATCCCCTTTTCGATGAACGAACCGCTTTGTTTAAGTAATGAATATTCGTTTCTATCATTATATCAAAATATCCTAAATTTTGAAAAATTGTCACTGACTACTCAGAGTCCGGAATCAAAAAATGGAGGGAATTTTCTGAAGAATATTGTGATGATCAAAAAGTAGTGGCAAACTAATACAGAAATTGACTAGTTATCATTATCAAATGGATTATGGTATAGAAAAGAAAAGAGGGATTCTTTAGTTTTTCCTTCCTGCTGATAAAGCATTCATTTTCTCAGCCAATTTATCAAAATACTTCAATGGGTACACGCAAGAAATAGGCCAATTCGGCAGCTTTTTGTTCAATTTCCCGTGGAGTAACATTCTCATCAGTACGAGTCAAGGGAATGGCCCCCTGGCCTCTGATATCCATATAAAGGACACGGCGTGCATAAATACCCTCTTTAACTTCTATTCTGATGGACTGAATATCCTTTATAAAAAATCGGAGGAAGATGCGGCGATTTTTTCCAGGGAATCCCCAACGAAAAATACACACCATTCCTTCTTTTCTATCGAATCGATCATAACCACCCCCTACATTCCACGAAATTGTGCACCACAAATAGGAGCTAATGAAGAGACCCGCGATCCCATAGAAAGACATCACAATCCCTTGTGGAAAAAAAAGGATTTGCTGAGATGGAAATAAAGAGATCAAGTTTCTCCCAAGATAACTGGAAGTTCCAACCAATAAGAATCCTAATGAACCTAAAAAAAGGATAATGGCCCAGCAGAAATTACTTGTTTTTCGCGACCCCGTTATAGGTTGTATCCATATATGTTCTGATCGACAACTCATACTTGATCTGGTTTCGTTTTATTGGAATTGAAAGAATACCCTAAACTTTACTCTTTTTGTTTCCGAAGTAACTCCCATCAACTAGTACTCGTTTGACGTGAACCTGTAAAAGAAAAGTAATTTATCAAATTGGTTAGATCTAAAATAAAATCAGACCCTTCGTATGATCCCATCAATATACATCTAGATACACCGACTTTACAGCTCAGCCATTCGGTGATCCTGATATTTTTTCAAATATATAGAATTCCTTTACCACCATATCATCTTTCTACAAACCTAAGAGCCCATACTTTATGTTCGACCTTTTTCCGCTAAATAGATATCTGCGTTATGATACAAGTCTTGCTTTGAAAAAAAAAATGGAGGAGAGTTGGGCCTGTCAGATCTAAACAGTCTTATTTTTTTGAACATGAAGAGATAAAGAAGCCATTGCCATTGCCGGAAATACTAGGCCTACTAAAGGGACCAAAACAGAGGGAAAGTCGAAAGTTGTCATATAAAGAATACCTCAATTTACGATTTGTATCTGTTATTTGTATTTATATTTATTAAAGATATCTTATCTTATATTAATTAGAATTCGAAATTCTAATTATTATTATTATTTGAATTATTAAATGAACTATTAACTACTATTAATTTCTAATTTTAATGAGTATAGATCTAAGTATATATCTAAGTTAGTATAGAAAGAATGTACTTATTCATCTGAAAGATATGTAAAAGATATGTAGGATAATCGCCTTTCTTATTTTATTCGTCTTTTGCTCCCGTCTTCTAATCATTTTCATTTAATAAAGAAAAAGCTTATTCCAAATTCTCGAAAGATTCGTGTTAGAATCCTATCCAAAAAGGGGATTATTAGTAAAAAAAAATGGGATTCTCGAGAGATATAGAAAGGTACAAAACTATATCTATCATATCTATAGTTTCTATATTATATATTTGGATTCTATATACATACGTAAGACGTAGAAAAAAATTTTTGTTATTTTACTAGTTTCACGAAAAAAAGACTTCACTCTTTTTTCTTGTTGATAGAGGCCTCTTAACTTATTAACTTAATTAGTAATTAAGAATATAGATAAAAAAGATCCGCAACTTTTTATCCTTTCTACAATTTAGATCTTATGTCACCAAAGAAACCCCATTCATATTAGTTTTACTTGGATTCTGATAAACTAACTATTTGTTTGCTACAATTAAAAAAGGAACTTAATGCTCTATTGAATTTTGGTTCAAAGGAAAGAAAGCGT